GACTTAGCAACCGCACCGGCAAATAATAAAGTAGCACACAAAGTAACAAAGGAAAAATTAACTTCATTATTATAAATCAAGTTATTGAGTATTTCGAATAAATCCCGAAATTCAAAACTACCTGTTATCCAATAAAAACCTAAAATTCCTAATAATAAACCAAAATCCCCTACACGGTTAGTTACAAATGCTTTTTGACAAGCATTTGACGCAGGAGGTCGCGTAAACCAAAACCCTATTAATAGATAGGAACACACCCCAACCAATTCCCAAAAAAAATAAATTTGTATCAAATTTGAACTAGTAACTAATCCCAACATGGAAGTACTGAAAAAACTCATATAAGCAAAAAACCTCAAGTATCCTTGATCGTGAGCCATATAATTATCACTATAAATAAGAACCATGATTCCAACAGTAGTGATTAACATTGACATAATAGAAGTAAGTGGATCGATCAAGCAGCCGAATTCTAAAGAAAAATCATTATCGAGTGTCCAAGACCATACATATTGGTGGATAGAACTGCTATTGACTTGCTGAATAGACAGATTAGTTGAAAAAATCATGACTATACTTAACAATAAAATACTTGCAAAAGCCCACATACGACGAAGATTTTTGGTTGCTGTCGGAAAAAGAAGAAGTCCCACTCCTATTAACATAGGAACTGGAAGTGGAACGAAAGGGAAAATCCACCCATATTGATATGTTTGTTGCATAAGAAAATTTAAATTGGTGATTAATTGTTTCCGATTTTTCGGATTTTACTTCTTTTGAAAGGAGTCAATAAAAAAATGAAAATGTGCACTAACTTAAATATAAATTTTTTTTTCATTTTCTTTCTGAATTTCTTCTAAATATTTCAAATATTGAAATCAAGAAGTTCCAATTGGTCAAATCATATGAAAGACAAAGATTTATTGTGAGTCTCCTTCTAATTTGAAAATTCAAGTCAAATTAGGACAAGTTACTCAAAATATTCTTCTTTTTTTTTTAGAAAAATTTTATGCGATTTTACCATATCGTCCATAGTCTATTCTTTTAGAATTTTAGAAAAAAATTATCTAGAAAAGCGCAGATTTTTTTTGAACAATAGATGTCTTTCACATCCAGCTATACCAATGAGTAATCTCTTAATTTTTATTTAAATGGCAGTTCCAAAAAAACGTACTTCTGCATCAAAAAAGCGTATTCGTAAAAATTTTTGGAAAAGGAAAGGCTATTGGGCGGCGTTAAAAGCATTTTCTTTAGGGAAATCTCTTTCTACCGGGACTTCAAAAAGTTTTTTTGTGCGACAAACAAATAAAATCAAAAAATAAGTTATTAAGAAATAAAGCGGAAAACCTTAGAACAATATAAATCGACCTGACTCAAAAATTGAACCCTTCCATTTCAAAAAAAATTCCCCAATTCCATTTCCTGGTGAATTAATCAATAGGAAATGGAATTCTTCTGTTTACTTTGATAGTTAATAAATATTTAATATTTTTTGTACAACTTTCTTACTTTTGAATTTCTATAAATTCTTATATAGAGCCCATATATCTCTCGCCATCAATTCACGCAAAAACACTTAATGAAAATATTCTGGATAAATATGTGTGAATTTTGAATAATCTAAAATATTTTTTTGTTCATTCATAAAACTTCATTTTGGGGTTGTACTTTTTAAAATGAAAATCAAATAACTCAAAAACGGTAAATAAAAAAATGTTTTTTTGGGGGGGCTTAATTCATAGTAAAACTTGCTGGTTTTACAAGAGTTCCAGTCGAGAAGAGTCTAAAATCCACAATAAAACCCGAAACTAAAACAATGAACCTTCAAGTACATATTTGAACAAATTGGTATTCATCGATTTGAATCTTTCCTGCAAAATATTGCATTCTTAAATCTAGACGATTTCTTATTCATAGGCTATTATAAAGTCAAGACAAGCCGCTATGGTGAAATCGGTAGACACGCTGCTCTTAGGAAGCAGTGCTAGAGCATCTCGGTTCGAGTCCGAGTGGCGGCATGGCATGTCATCTCCTAAAAAAAGAAAATAGATCCTATAATGAATAATAATTAATTCAATTTCCGATTTCGATTTTATAATTAAGGAACTTTTTTTATGATATTTTCAACTTTAGAGCATATATTAACTCATATTTCTTTTTCGACTGTTTCAATTCTAATTACAATTCATTTGATAACCTTTTTTGTCGATGAAATCGTAAAACTATATGATTCATCCGAAAAGGGCATGATAATGATCTTTTTGTGTATAACAGGATTATTAATTTCTCGTTGGATTTATTCAAAACATTTTCCACTAAGTGATTTATATGAATCGTTAATCTTCCTTTCGTGGAGTTTTTCTTTTATTTATATCGTTCCGTATTTCAAAAAAGAAAAAAATCTTCTAAACACAATAATTAGTCCAAGTGCTCTTTTTTCACAAGGCTTTGCTACCTCAGGTCTTTTAACTGAAATACACGAATCCACCATATTAGTACCCGCTCTTCAGTCCGAGTGGTTAATAATGCATGTAAGTATGATGATATTAGGATATGTAGCCCTTTTATGTGGATCATTATTATCAGTATCACTTCTAGTCATTACAGTTAGAAAAAATAGAAGATTTTTTTCTACGAATAATCGTTTATTAAATTTAAACGAGTCATTTTTACTTGCTAAAGTCGAATACATGAATGAAGGAAAAGGAAAAAATGTTTTACAAAAAACTTCTTTTTTTTCTCCAATAAATTATTATAAGTCGCAATTGATTCAACAATTGGATTATTGGAGTTATCGGGTTATTAGTCTAGGATTTCTCTTTTTAACGATAGGAATTCTTTCTGGAGCAGTATGGGCTAACGAAGCATGGGGATCCTATTGGAGTTGGGACCCAAAAGAAACTTGGGCCTTTATTACTTGGATCATATTTGCAATTTATTTACATACTCAAACAAATATAAAATGGAAGGGTACAAATTCAGCAATTGTAGCGTTTATTGGGTTTCTTATAATTTGGATATGCTATTTTGGAGTAAATCTATTAGCAATAGGATTACATAGTTATGGTTCATTTACATTAACATCTAATTAAATTAAAAAAGGGGTTCTTACTACTTACGAATAGAAAACATATGAATATCACTTTGTGTGAACTAGCCAGAGCCCCGTGACTTTGATTCGCGGGACTCTCGCTAGTTCAAATTCATTTTTTTTTTACTTAACACAAGAAAAGAAAAAGCCTTCTTTTTTTCATTATACAACGAACCTTTTTGTAAACAATAAGATCGTTTTTTCATTTTTTTATCAATAAAAAAACGATCTATAAAAAGAATTAGATAGGATAACTTCAACCTTTTCAACTGATAGTGAAAGAACGAAATCTGGGTATATACCAATACCGAGTACGGGTAAAAAAATAGAGATTGAAAGAAAAAGTTCTCGCGGCCCAGAATCAAAAAAATAAGAGTTTGGGCCGTTAAATATCTTGTATCCATAGAACATCTGGCGTAACATAGATAATAAATAAATAGGGGTTAATATCATTCCAATTGCCATTACAAAAGTAATTAGGATTTTTGTCATTAAAAGAAATTTTGGACTAGTAACTAATCCAAAAAAGACGAGTAATTCGGCAACAAAACCACTCATACCTGGTAATGCGAGGGAGGCCATCGAAAAACTACTGAACATCGTGAACATTTTTGGCATTGGGATAGCTATTCCACCCATTTCATCAAGATAAAGAAGACGTATTCTATCATAAGTTGTTCCGGACAAGAAAAAAAGTGCAGCACCGATAAATCCATGAGAGATTATTTGTAAAAGGGCCCCGTTGAGCCCGATATCCGTGATAGAACCAATTCCTATAATTATAAAACCCATATGAGATACAGAGGAATAGGCTATTCTTTTTTTTAAATTCCGTTGACCCAGAGATGTTAAAGCTGCATAGATTATTTGCATTGCACCCACTATTATCAACCAAGGAGAAAATAGAGAATGAGCATGAGGAAATAATGCCATATTGATCCGAACTAATCCATAGGCTCCCATTTTTAATAAGATTCCGGCTAGAAGCATACAAGTACTATAATGCGCTTCTCCGTGGGTATCTGGTAACCATGTATGTAGGGGTATGATTGGTAATTTGACAGCAAAAGCAAGAAAAAATGCAATATAAAATAATATTTCCAAGGCCACAGGGTAGGACTGATTAGCCAATATTTCAAAATTTAATGTTGGTTCAGTAGAACTATATAAGCCGACGCCCAGAACTCCCATTAAAAGAAAAATAGAACCCCCTGCCGTGTACAAAATAAATTTTGTAGCCGAATACAGACGTTTTTTTCCTCCCCACATGGATACAAGTAGATAAACGGGAATTAATTCTAACTCCCACATGAGAAAAAAAAGTAAAAGATCTCGAGAAGAAAATAATCCTATTTGTCCACTGTACATTGCTAACATCAGGAAATGAAATAATCGAGAATCTCGAGTAACCGGCCAAGCCGCTAAAGTCGCTAAAGTAGTGATGAACCCCGTTAGTAAAATGGGTCCTATAGAGAGTCCATCTATTCCTAATCTCCAATGAAAATCCAAAAAAAGGATCCATTTATAATCCTCCGTTAGTTGGATTAATGGGTCGTCTGATTGAAAATGATAGCAAAATGCATAAGTCGTTAGAAGAAGCTCTAAGACACATATACAAATAGTATACCACCGGATTACTCTATTTCCCCTATGTGGAAGAAAAAAAATTAAGCAACCTGCAAATATTGGCAAAACCGCAATTATTGTTAAACAAGGAAAATGGTTCGTGGTAAAGACAAGATACACTTGGGCCAGAAAAATCCGTGCTCAATTGAATTTTATTTTGAGCACGGATTTTGTCGGTAAAAAAAAAAAAAAAGAAAAATGGATTCAAGTAGAGTTTTATCGAATGTATCAATAAGCTAGACCCATACTCCGAGTTGTTTCATGCCATAAATAAACCCGAACACTCAAAAAATCCGTTGGACACGCGGATTCACACCTCTTACAACCAACGCAGTCTTCGGTCCTTGGGGCAGAAGCAATTTGTTTAGCTTTACATCCATCCCAAGGTATCATTTCTAATACATCGGTGGGGCAGGCCCGGACACATTGGGTACATCCTATACATGTATCATAAATCTTTACTGAATGTGACATTGGATCTATACATTTTGAACGTCATAAATTTTCGATCTAGTAAACTAACTTATAAATGAATCCTATAAGTTAGATACCGGACGAATCAATGAGTGATCATAATCAATTTACTTCCGAATTTCTTTATCAAAAAGGACCAAAATACTTTGAGTTCTTGTGTTTTTGCAACCACGATCATACCTTACCCGTCTCAAACCTATTAATTTGAACTTTTTTCTAAATATTCAATTTTCCACTGATACAATGAATACTATTTATTCAACAAGTTTGATTGGTTAATACGAGTTGATTTTTTGTTACGATAAATTGATGAAACAATAGCCGGTCCAATAGCTGCTTCAGCGGCTGCAATACTTATAACAAAAATGGAAAAAATGTCTCCTCTTAATTGACGATTATCAAAAATATCCGAAAATGTTACAAAATTTATATTAACTGAATTTAATAGAAGTTCAAGGCACATAAGGGCTCTAACCATATTTCGACTTGTGATCAATCCATAGATACCAACAGAAAATAAATAGGCACTCAAAACAAGTATATGTTCGAGCATCATTAATCAACTCCTTATCAATTTGGATTCGTTTTAATCTGAACAATAATTGAATAGATTCGATTCTAACAAATATGAAACAGGGAAATAGATTGGTAATAGATGGATATAAAACTCAAGCCTTTCTATTCGATTTAAAAAAAAGTAATTCAAATTAAATTAACGAATTATAACTTTTGTGTTAGTTAATTCTATTTGAATTACTTGTTGATTTCTTATTGACGAGCTATAGAAATAGCACCTATTAAAGCGACTAAAAGGATTATTGAAATGAGTTCAAATGGAAGAAAAAAATCCGTTGCTAAATGAATTCCAATTTGTTGGCTATTACTTATCAAATCTTGTTCTAAAATATGATTTGATTTTGTAGTCCAGCTGATCCCATACCAGGCCGTATCTGGAATAGTAGTAATTAGTGAAATAAAAAGACTTGTACAAATCATTGAAGTAACCCCATCCCCAACGGTCCAAAGATGAAAATCTTTGTAATATTCTGAACCATTCATAAACATCACAGCAAAAATTATTAAAACATTTATAGCTCCTACATAAATAAGGAGCTGCGCAGCAGCTACAAAATATGAGTTCGATAGAATATAGAATAAGGATATACAAAACAGAACCAATCCCAAGGAAAAGGCCGAATAAATTGGATTCGGAAGTAATACTACTGCCAGACTTCCTAATATAAGACCCGATCCTAGAAAGACTAAAAGAAAATCATGTATTGGTCCGGGTAAATCCATTTGATTTTATAAAAAAAATCGAAATATTTCATGTCTTTGTTGACCTGACCAGGAAAAAAGAAGTTATCCTTTTTTTATTTTAACATAATTCTTAATTGAATTTAATTTGAATGAATGGGGATGATTTGGATTGATGTAAATACAGGACTGCTTTTTTTTAATTTCGAAAGCAAAGGTTAAAACTTTATCTTTATATTTTATATTATTAAATCATTACATTATTCGAATAGAAACTCGTTTTAAATGAAAATCAAGCCGCGAACCTCACCAACTAATCTTTCTTTTGTATTGACCAAGAAAAAACCTCATTCCTTTAACTCCAAAAAATTGCAAAAGCTTTTTTTTTTTGAATTTGTAAATGTTTTGTGAATCGAGAGTTTTATACATTGTTGAGTTGAGGTAAATTCGAAGAAATTGTGCGAATTGTGTAATCTTCAATTATTGATACCGGTAACCGACCTAAAGCAATTTGATTATAATTCAATTCATGACGATTATAAGTAGAAAGCTCATATTCTTCGGACATTGATAAACAATTTGTTGGACAATACTCAACACAATTACCACAAAATATACAAATTCCAAAATCAATACTGTAATTAAGTAATCGTTTCTTTCGAATATCCGTTTGCAATTTCCAATCTACAACGGGTAAATCTATAGGACATACACGAACACATACTTCACAAGCAATGCATTTATCAAATTCAAAGTGGATTCGACCTCGGAAACGTTCTGATGTAATCAATTTTTCGTAGGGGTATTGAATAGTTACAGGTAAACGATTCGCATGGGACAAGGTAATCACGAAACCTTGACCAATGTACCTGGCAGCTCGTATTGTTTGTTGACCAGAGTTCAAGAACCGAGTTAGCATAGGGAACATGTCGGAATATCTATAAATAAATTTACTCGTTTCTTTCTCTTGTTTGAGACAAGTTATGAAGAATATTCTATTCCTTTACAGTGAAAGAAGTTGGAACGAAGTCGTTAATAATAGATTACCCAAAGAAATAGGTAAAAGAAATTTCCATCCAAGATTTAAAAGTTGGTCCATTCTCAGTCTTGGTAAAGTCCATCTTGTTGCAATAGAAATGAATAAGAACAAATAAGTTTTAGCCAGTGTAATAAAGATACCGATTATTGTTCCAAAAACTTTCCCTCTTTGATTTATGTCAAATAACTCAGGACCAAATAGGTTTGGAATAGAAAGATTCCACCCCCCCAAGTAAAGAACTGTTACAAATAATGAAGAAATTAGTAGATTTAGATACGAAGCAACATAAAATAAGCCAAATTTTATACCTGAATATTCGGTTTGATAACCAGCTACTAATTCTTCTTCTGCTTCTGGTAAATCAAAAGGTAATCTCTCACACTCGGCTAGAGAAGAAATTAGAAAAATGATAAACCCTATAGGTTGACGCCACAAATTCCATCCCCAAAAACCATATTTGGATTGTGTTTCAACTATATCAACTGTACTTAAACTGTTAGATAATCATAGTCGACAATAACATCACTGCTTTCATCGCTATTACAGAACCGTACATGAGATTTTCACCTCATACGGCTCCTCATAGGTCACAAATAAATCTAAGAACCTTTCAACATTATTTATCTTGATGTGTTTGTAGGATCGATAGAGAATAAAACTCTTATCCTAAGGCCTAGAATTAGACTAATGGAATTCTGTCTGCTATATTTATAATTATAATAAAAAAATGCTTCGGAATTGATCTCATATTTTAAGAATTTTCATTTTTCTTTTTTGATTATAAATTTATCCTTGAATGAAAAAAAAGACTTTTTAGAGGAATATCCCATAGATATTTCAACTTCTCGTTTTCGATTACGAAAAAGAATTTAGGCATTACATAACAAGAATTGGATTTCGTTCCTATTCTCCTTTCTCAGAAAAGAGGTATTATTCGCATTATAAAAAGTAAAAGATTTCTTCGTTTTGATAGTTATTTACTTAATCGGTGGACAGGAACATACTCTGGGTCGAAATCATGGGGAGTACTTCTTAATAATTTCTACCAACTTAAAGCCCCAATTCTAATTATTTTTCTATAACAAAAATATCCTATATGGATAATTTTAAGAATCTCCATTACTAATCCTTTGTGTATCTTGGTCTTCCTAACCATCCACTCATTTTTTTTAATCTTTCATTAGGATAATACATCTATGCTATGGTAATAGTATAGAAAAAACGCATACAATTGATCTTTTAAACCCGCTTCAAGCGATGATGACTAATCAGCCAATCTTGGGGTAAACAGCCTTGACTACTTATGTTTACTTTCACTTAATTCTTGTACGTAGGAAATGAGATTTCATTCTTTTAACAGCAAATTTGTAAGCCGTTTTATTTCACTCATATAACTATCTGGTTTAATTCATCAATCCAATGATGAATAAAAAAATCGATATTCAAATCGTTTGACTTTCTTGTTAGAAAGAAAAGAAATAAATGGGGAATTTTTATGTCTCACCGAATCACACGTAGAGATATTGATAATACACATAGAGTTAATGGTATTTCATAACTAATTGATTGAGCAGCAGCCCTTAATCCACCTAAAAAGGAATATTTATTATTTGATCCATATCCTGACATAAGCAATCCAACGGGAGCAAGACTTGAAATGGCGATCCATAAAAAAACACCAATACTAAGATCAGCTAGAATAAAGCGATAGCTAAAAGGAATTATTGAATAACTTAGTAAAATGGATATGACTGCTATGGATGGACCAATACTGAATAAACGAGTATCTCCTCTAGATGGAAGAATATTTTCTTTGAAAAGTAGTTTTGTACCATCGGCTAAAGCTTGAAGAATTCCTAAAGGCCCCGCGTATTCGGGTCCAATACGTTGCTGTATCCCTGCGGATATTTCTCTTTCTAACCAAACAATTACTAGAACACCCAGTGTGATTCCTAATACAAGAATGAAAATAGGGACAAGCATCCATACGATCCCATAAACTTCTTTTAAGGATTCCAATCTGGAAAAAGAATGGATAGCTTCTATTTCTATTATATCAATTATCATTTCAACGATCAACTTCTCCCATAATGATATCTATACTACCTAGTATCGTCATAATATCAGCCAATTTCATTCTTTTAACTAACTGCGGAAGAATTTGCAAGTTGATAAACCCCGGCGGTCGGATTTTCCATCTCCAAGGAAAAACACTCTGATCTCCGATCAGAAAAATTCCCAATTCTCCTTTTGGTGCTTCGACTCTTACATAAAGTTCTTGCTTGGATAATTCAAAAGTGGGAGAAGGCTTTTTACTAATAAATCGATATTCAAAATCATTCCATTCAGGGTCTTTTATTCTATCAAAGCGCCGGCTTTCTAAATTCTCATAGGGCCCCCCTGGAATTCCTTCCAAGGCTTGTTGGATTATTTTTATGGATTCTGTCATTTCACTGATTCGTACTAAATAACGAGCTAATGAATCACCTTCTTTTTGCCATTGAATCTCCCAATCAAATTCGTCATAACACTCATAACGATCAACTTTACGAAGATCCCATTGTATTCCCGAAGCTCGTAGCATTGGCCCCGATAAACCCCAATTTAGTGCTTCTTCTCCGCCAATAATACCTATGCCTTCAACTCGTTCTAAAAAAATAGGATTTCGTGTAATAAGCTTTTGATATTCAGCAACCCCAGTTAAAAAATAATCGCAAAAATCCAAACATTTATCTACCCAGCCATAAGGTAGATCAGCAGCAACCCCTCCGATACGAAAATAATTATGCATCATGCGCATACCGGTAGCAGCTTCGAATAGGTCATATATTAATTCTCGTTCTCGAAAAATATAGAAAAAGGGGGTCTGTGCCCCAATATCTGCCATAAAGGGGCCAAGCCATAACAAATGTGAAGCGATACGACTCAACTCCAGCATAATAGCTCTAATATAGCTAGCCCTTTTAGGTACTTGAATATTGCCTAGCTGTTCGGGTCCATTTACGGTTATTGCTTCTGTAAACATGGTAGCTAAATAATCCCAACGTGTTACATAAGGCAAATATTGTATAATTGTTCGATTTTCCGCAATTTTCTCCATTCCTCTATGTAAATAACCTAATATAGGTTCACAGTCAATAACATCTTCACCGTCGAGAGTAACGATCAGTCGAAGAACACCATGCATTGATGGGTGGTGAGGCCCCATATTCACTATCATAAGGTCGTTTCTTGTAATTGGTGTAATCATAAGTTTTTCCCGAGTCAGTCTTCCATGCATTTCTGAAAGTAAAAAGAAGTTCATTCAAATTTAAATGACTAAGCTCATCAAAAGGTATCATGCTTCAAATTAACGCGTTTTTATTTCTCGAATATCCAACTCATCAATTAATTCTTTATAGCGTCCTCTACTTCTTTTTGACAAATAGGCTAGTAGTCGTTGACGTTTTCCCAAAATTTTGCGCAAACCTCTCTGAGATGAAAAGTCTTTTTTGTGCAATTCCAAATGGGAAGTAAGTCTCCTTATCTTAGTGGTGAAACTGAATACTTGAAATTCAACAGACCCTCTATTTTCTTCGTTTTCTTTTTGAGAAATAATCGAAATTACTGAATTTTTTACCATAAAAAAATGCTCCTTTTTCCTTGTACAGATATGGATTTTACCGATCAGTAATAATAATGCTATTAATTTGTATGTGGTATATACAATAATTTAATGCAAATAACTCCAAATTTTCTGAATTCAAACCAATCAATCGAATTTGAAATTCTATTTAGATTTAGATAGGAATAGAAAACAATTGGTACATTTTCGCATCGAAGGATTTAGACCTAAAATTCAGAAGTTTCTGTTAATTCATTTCGAGATCTAATTGAGATATTATTCAAAGTCATTTCATATTGGATACTAGAATGAGATGTGAGACAAGAAAAGCGCATGATCTGTATATTTGTTTACTTTCATATACCCTAGAAATTCTATTTTCTATTCTAGGGTAGATAGAAATAGGATCTAGGGTATATAGAAAAAGTGTATTATTTATTCACAGAATTTCAATCCCGGATACAGATGTATTCTTAACATACTGAAACGACTGCCATTATTGGTATCAAACCAATAACGATTCATACAAGCTAAATCTTCTAATCGATAATTAGGCCAAAGAAAGAGCTTTAATTTCATTAATTTATTTTTCTCTCTATCAAGATGGTTATTGTCATGTGAAACTTGGCTGCTGTTTGTTACGTTCTTTTCATTCCAAAATACTCTATTTCTATCTATATAATTTAGATTCTTTGAATTGAAACAAATTAGAATTCTCACTTTTCTACGACGTTTAAACGATAAAATATTTTCCGGAACAAGTAAATCAAAATGCTTTTTGTCTCTATTTTCGGTTATTCTTTGATGTGGTAAAATAGTTTCATCCAAATTTTTCTTAGAAACATATCTTTGCTCTTGATATTTTTGATTAATTTGATGCTTACTCTTATGAAGCAACGAAATACCTATGGTTTGGTACATAAGAAATTGTCCGTCTTTTTTGCCAGACAGACGAAGTGGTTCTACAATCAATACTCCTTTCTTCATCAATTCTGAGAGAGTCAAATTCTTTTGAATCAACATTATATCCAAACTCATTTCTCTCTTTTGAATCGAGGATATAGTAATTTTTCTTGGATCTATCAGTCTAAGCAGGAGACAATAGATCTTGATATTATTGATCATTCTTTGATTCAAAGTTGCGTCCCATCTCAATTGAAAAAGCAAATAATGTTTCAGGAAGAAATCTAGTTCTGCTTCTGTATTGCTTTTGTATTGTTTTTTCTTTTTCCCTTTTTTCATGTCCGAGCTTGCATAATTTTCTTCAATATCTTTTTGTTGTGAGAAAACAGATTCGCGATCTACTTGGCTTATGGGTTCTTTTTGTTCTTCATTTCGATGCTTTTTATTCGATGCTATCAACAAATTTATCCTTTTCTTTTCATTAATATTTTTACTACTATTTAAATTTAAAAGAAGTAATTTGCTTGGTATAAACCAAGGTTTCGTTTTATATGCCTTATAAAGTAACACAAATTCTGGGAAGAGCCAAAATTCCAGATTCGATATAGGACGCTTTAGCCTTTTTTCATTCATTCCCATCCAATCAAAAAACCCTTTGTGGGGATTTGGTGAATTGGTTTCTGGAATCATAAGATAGAAAATATTTTTTTTAGAAATTATTTGAGAGTTTTTAGTACCAATGTGCGCATTTTGATACCTATTGGTATCAATTAGGATCCAGGCTTCAATATCGGCTTTTTGTCTAAGATAAAAATTGAAAATTTTCCAATCAAAATATTTTCTATCAGCCGGTTTTTCCATATATGGAATATCAACCTGCCCTAGATCATTTGGAATAGGGATGTTCCTCCGTATATCAAAAAGGTCTTTTTTAGACCTGTTATAAGTATAAGAAATTTCTTGCTTCTTATTTCCTTGAAAGGGAGGTCTATAAAAAAAGCATTCCGTTTTATTTTCATAATTAATAAATTTAGATGATAAAAGATTATATCTACAGTATTTTCGAAAATTCTCTTTTTCAGTAGATAAGAAATATACTTCAGATTGCTTTTTGGAACCAACTAATAGGTCTTTTTCATATGAATGCTGCTTGCTAAAATTTGCCTTTTTGGCCATACAACGCTGGCGAACTCTATTTCTCCATTTTTCTGGTATTAATTTAGACCATCTGATCTGAGATAAATGGTATTGAAAATGCCCTTTTAACCAGTTTTTCCATTGATTCGTTTCATAGCCCGGAAGTTTCTTATTTGCTAATTTCGCATGAACCATTCCTTGTCTTTCAAAAGAATCCTTTATTTTAGACTTAAGAAAAGGGGGTATTCTTTGATATTGAACAACAGATCTTACCGAGTTACTAATTTGGATTTGTGATAATTTGTAAAATACATATGCTTGTGACATGTAGGATAAGTCATAAAAAATACGTGAATTTTCTTTAATATTACTAATCTTATCAAGTGACTTTTTTATAGCCGAAATAAACGAAATTGAAGTTTTCTTTTTTGTATTAATTTTTGCTTGTTTTCTTTCATTATTGTAAATCAATTTATCAATAAATTTTTTTGATAATTTAAGAAAAAGTTCTGTATTTATTCTGGGAATATTAATGATAGATACAAATATATCTGTATAGATTTTTTCAATGAAAATTTTTAAAAGGGAGGGTAATTTACAGATTAATCGAGCATTTCTTCTTTTTAATATTTGCCATTTTTCAAAGCTTTTAGCATTATAACTTGTTTTTTTAGGACTAAGATTTTTGATTCTTGGAATTACTTTTTTTTTCTCTTTTGAGATTCTTTCTATTTGATTTCGGATTGTACTTGTTCTATCGGTGAGATCTTTCGTTTTTTTTTCTGTCAATGGAGAATTTGCCCAACTCCGAGATGCAATTTGACTAAATGATTCGTGAATTATCTCATTGCTTATCATGGAATCTTTTTCTTCTTTAAGTTCTTTCGATTTATATACTTCTACTTCTCTTAATCTAAACAATAGAATTGGATTTACTTTTGAAAGTTCTTTTATTATTTTTTTTAAAAAAATAATACTTCCGATAACCCATTTTTTGATTTCTTTTGAAACCTTTCGAAGTAATTTTGTTTTTTCTTCGAAAACAGTTAGAACTCGAAAATACTTCTTTTTAAATTTTGCAATTTGTTTTTTGAATTCCTTAAAAATTGGTTTAAAAAAAGAAGGGCGTTTTCGGGGTGGACCGAAAGGAAATTCCGCTTCCATTCCCCAAATTGTTAAAAAACAAAAATCATCTTTTTCTTTTTTATTTTTCATTAGATCTTTCTGAGAGGATCGTAGTTTGGATTTGCGCCAAGGTTTCAGACAGAAAGGAAACAATATTTTTATCTGAATACCATCTGTCAACCAATTTTTTGGAAATTCTGTTTCGGATAATGGAACACCATTATAGGTACATTTAAGATGTATCTCTCTATTCCATTCCTGGAAATCCTCAGCCCATTCAGGAAGTTCGAATAGGAGTATACGCCCAATATTTTTTGTAATTATTAATAAAGGTAATAGAATACTTTTTCTAAAAATAGATTGAGTTAGTAACATACAACCTCTTATTACTTGCGCAAGTGGAATGCTATCCCACGCCTCTGCTATCTCTATTCGCACTTTTTCCTTTCTTTTGTTCTTTTCTTTTTTTTCTTCTCTTTTTGTTTGTTCTTTTGTATATTCTACTATTTTGAATGCTTCTCCCTTACCCACCCAATTTCGAAAAAAAAGTTTAATCAATGCGGAGATATCAAAAGAAAAAATAGGGAATTTTTGTAGTCTTTCAAAAAAAAGGAGGGAATGCACATTTGCTTGAAACAACTCTGAAATTACTATTTTACGCCTTTGAGCTCGCATAGAACCTTTGATTATACCCCGCCGAAAGTCTGATTGTTGTGAATAACGTATCAAAGCCACTTCATCTAT